GTGAAGCAAGAAAAGTATGCGGATAAATGGAAGGAAAGGATGAGAGAAAGAGAGAAAAAGAATATCAATGATATATGATTCCAATATGTAAGGTCTATGATTCATCTCATAAAGGAGAATGTAATAAAGCATTAATAGTGATTGATCCATAATTAGACAAATCTGTTAAAATCAAGAGCCCCGAGCCAATAAAGACTGAGAGGATTGCCTCAAGAACAAATTTCGTTTAGGGGCTCCGTTGTAGAGTTCAGACCTAACCATTAATCGAGAAGCGATGGGAACGACGGAACCCATGAATACATAAGAGTCTATTGAAAACGAATCTTAATGATTCATTGGGTAGGATGGCGGAACGAACCAGAGAAACCAATTCATTTATTCTGAAAGGCTATGTCATCGACTAATCCTACAACTGAATATTGAAAGAGTAACTATCCGCCCGCGAAAATCTTTCTTTTCTATTGGATTTCGAAATTTTAGTCGATCCGATATGATAATAAAAGGCAAAAATAAAGATTCGTTATAACCTTATAACAAAATGACTTTATCTATACCATTAACTATATAACTATAAAAAAAATAAAAAAGAAATCTAAATAAAAATGATATATAAATCAAATACATGTTTAGTTATATATCAAAACAAGATATACAAAATTCTAATAGACTAGATAAAATTTCAAAGAATCTCATGATTCAGTATATTGTTTCAGTATATTATTCATTAAATACATAGATATGTTTTTTAATCGTTTCATTCGCGAGGAGCTGGATGAGAAGAAACTCTCATGTCCAGTTCTGTAGTAGAGATGGAATTGATAAACAACCATCAACTATAACCCCAAAAGAACAAGATTCCGTAAACACCATAGAGGGAGAATGAAAGGAATGTCTTATCGAGGTAATCGTATTTGCTTCGGTAGATATGCTCTTCAAGCGCTTGAACCCGCTTGGATCACATCTCGACAAATAGAAGCAGGTCGGCGAGCAATGACACGAAATGCCCGCCGCGGTGGAAAAATATGGGTACGTATATTTCCAGACAAACCAGTTACAGTAAGACCTACAGAAACACGTATGGGTTCGGGGAAAGGATCTCCCGAATATTGGGTAGCTGTCGTTAAACCTGGTAGAATACTTTATGAAATGAGCGGAGTAGCAGAAAATATAGCCAGAAAGGCTGTTTCAATAGCGGCATCAAAAATGCCTATACGAACTCAATTCGTTATTTCGGGATAGGAATGTAGAACCAAAAGAAAGGTTTTGGGGAATGAAAAAAAAAACAATTTCAGGTTTCCTTTTTTGTTTTGAACAAATAACATTTCTTTTTTTTTTTTTTACTTTACTTCGCCCTTTGCATTGATTGAAAAAACAGATAAAAAAATGATTCAACCTCAAAGCCATTTAAATGTAGCGGATAACAGCGGAGCCCGAGAATTGATGTGTATTCGAATTATAGGAGCTAGTAATCGACGATACGCTCATATTGGTGACGTTATTGTTGCTGTAATCAAGGAAGCAGTACCAAATACACCTCTAGAAAGATCAGAAGTGATCAGAGCTGTAATTGTACGTACTTGTAAAGAACTCAAACGTGACAACGGTATGATAATACGATATGATGACAATGCTGCCGTTGTTATTGATCAAGAAGGAAATCCAAAAGGAACTCGCATTTTTGGAGCGATCGCCCGGGAATTAAGACAGTTAAATTTCACTAAAATAGTTTCATTAGCACCTGAAGTATTATAAGATGAAATTGGAATATAGTTACTGTAATATAGTTGTAGTAGTTAAATGAAATCGATTAAATTAATTAGTAAATTTAGATTTATTAGGAGATTGGTTGTGTCTCACGTATATGCCTTTAATAATTCATAAATATTTAATAGTTCATAAATACAAAATAAAGAAAAAGAGCATGTTGATTATATAAAAATTCGAGTACAACAATAATATAAGTTTATCATGAATAAAGACACTATTGCCAACATAATAACCTCTATACGAAATGCTGACATGAATAAAAAAAGAACAGTTCGAATACCATCCACTAACATTAATGAAAACATTGTTAAAATCCTTTTAAGCGAAGGTTTTATTGAAAACATGAGGAAACATCAGGAAAGCAACAAAGATTTTTTGGTTTTAACCCTACGACATAGAAGGAATAGGAAAGGACCTTCTAAAGCTGTTTTAAATTTAAAACGGATCAGTCGACCCGGTCTACGAATCTATTCTAATTACCAAAGAATTCCTAGAATTTTAGGCGGAATCGGGATTGTAATTCTTTCTACTTCTCGGGGTATAATGACAGACAAAGAAGCTCGACTAGAGAGAATCGGTGGAGAAATTTTGTGTTATATATGGTAATCCTTCTAATATCACCCCTCCTATATTAGTTGATACCTCAAGAAATTTTACCCGGACTGAAAGAAAAAAAGGATTCATGAGGGTTTTCTTACTGACCCATTTCCCAATGGTATAATTCTGAATTCGT